CTTTAGTTTATAAAGTTCTTTTTTAGAAAGATTACCCTTGTCTTTGTTTATGTCTCGGATTGGAACAAATAACTATAATCCGTCCACGCCTGCGGATCAGTCTACATTTTTCACAAATTTTACGAACAGAAGCCCTTATTTTCATATTTAGAATTCCTTACCTTAATTCTGAATCTACTCCTTGAAAAAAAAAAAGAATAAATTTCTTGGTTTTGTAACGTCGAATTGTATCCCCACGAAAGGAATATTTAAAGCATCACCTAATCGTTCAAATCTTTCTTGCGAAGTCTATAAATTATATATACGTCCTCTGGTTGAATCATAAGGACTTACTTCGATTTTCACTCTATCTCCTGGTAGTATCCGTCGCCGGATCTTCCCTGAAACATACTCCAGAATTGGATCTTCATTATCTAAACAGACTTGGAACATGCCGTTTGGAGTTGATTCAGTAATTAAACCTTCATGAATCAATTTTTGTTCTTTCATTCCAGGTAACCCCCCTGAAGTATCAACTAATAAACTAATAGAGGAAGGGTTATATAACTAACTTTTCCTCTCTATTTCACAAATAAATGGAAAGGAAGTTAGAGATAAAATTAGGATACCCGAGGGGGAGGATCAACATATATAACACAAAAGTTCTCCCCCAATTCTTTCTAGTCGAGCTTCTCGATCTGTCATTATACCCCGAGAAGTAGAAAGAATTACAATCCCCATTCCGCCTAAAATCTTAGGAATTCGTTGATAGTTGGAATAGATTCGTAGACCGGGTCGGCTGATACGCTTGAAAATAGTTCTATATGTCCCTTTTCTAGTCCTTCTATGTCGCAGGGTTGAAACCAAGAAATATTTGTGACCTTCTTGATGTTTCCGAACGTTTTCAATAAAACCCTCTTGTAGAAGTATTTTCACAATGTTTTCGGCGATATTAGTAGATGCTATTCGAACCGTTCCTTTTTTATCCATGTCAGCATTTCTTATCGAAGTTATTATATTGGCAATAGTATCCTTACCCATGAAGAACTATAATTATTGTTACCTCCTAATTTTTATATAATCAACATGTTTTTTCTTTCTTTTATTTTCATTTATATATTATTCACATTTTTATAAAGTTTATAAAGTATATGCGTGAGACACAATCTATTAATTGATCTATTTCAGATACCCTACTAGATCCTAGTCTAATCCACTAGTATTTATAATACCTCGGGAGCTAATGAAACTATTTTAGTAAAATTAAACTGTCTCAATTCCTGAGCGATCGCACCAAAAACTCGAGTTCCTTTTGGATTTCCTTTTTGATCAATAACAACTGCGGCATTGTCATCATATCGTATTATCATACCGTCGTCACGTTTGAGTTCTTTACATGTACGTACAATTACAGCCCTAATTACTTCTGATCTTTCTAGAGGCATATTGGGTACTGCTTCTTTGATTACAGCAACAATAACGTCACCAATATGAGCATATCGGTGATTACCAGCTCCTATGATTCGAATACACATCAATTTTCGAGCTCCGCTGTTATCCGCTACATTCAAAAGGGTCTGAGGTTGAATCATATCATTTTTATTTTAATCTGTTATTTCAATACAAAGAATGAAGGAAAAAAAAAAGAAATATTATCTGTCCAGAAATAAATAAACTTGCGTTTTTAATCCTCAATACCTTTTTATCTACTTCTATACCCCTATCCTGCAATAATGAATTGAGTTTGTATAGGCATCTTGCACGCAGCTATTGAAATAGCTGCTCTGGCTACGGTTTCCGAGATTCCGCCCATTTCATAAAGTATTCGACCCGGTTTAACAACAGATACCCAATATTCAGGGGATCCCTTCCCCGAACCCATACGTGTTTCCGTAGGTCTGACTGTAACAGGTTTGTCGGGAAATATGCGTACCCATATTTTTCCACCACGACGCACATATCGTGTCATTGCTCTCCGTCCTGCTTCTATTTGTCTAGCCGTGATCCAAGCGGGTTCAAGTGCCTGAAGAGCATATCGGCCGAAGCAAATATGTTTGCCTCGACAAGATACTCCCTTCATTCTTCCTCTATGTTGTTTACGAAATCTGGTTCTTTTGGGGTTATAGTTGATGGTTGTTTCTTAATTCCATCTCTACTGCAGAACCGGACATGAGAGTTTCTTCTCATCCAGCTCCTCGCGAATGAAATGATTCAATGCTATTCCAGATACACATGTATCTAATAAATAATACACTTAGTAATAGAGTAATGGGATTTTTTGATATTTCATTTGTTATTGTTATATAGTAAGCTGTATATACAAGATATACAGTCGAACGTATATCTTTTTTTTTATGTATATTTATAGATAATTATTATTTTTACTCCTATCAATCACACCAAAATATATTAATTTTTAATTTCATATATTAATTTAATCCAATACCAATATACCAATAAATAAAGGTTCGCGGGCGAATATTGACTCTTTCTTTATTTATTCGTCGGGTTAATCCACCGC